AGATAAAAAAAGCTGATCAAAATTTATTGCTGCAATTATTAATTGCATATACAATAATTTTTATTTTGAAATTGAAAGTTTATATTTACAATAAAGTTTATATTTATAATAAAATTTATAATAAATACAAGACTTATATTATCATTTTTAGAATTGATTTATTAAATAAATCATTAATTTATTCTTATTAAACTATTTCATATTTCATCGAAAACTTACAGCAGCTTGCCAAACAAAGGCTAAGAGAAAAAAGAGTACAGGTATAATAGGCATAACATCCACGATTGGATTGAAAATGGCATAAGCTTCAGGCAATTTGGCGAAGAAAAAACTACTCGGATAAAGGACAGAATTAAGACAGATACAGATTAAATTAAAGATATTAATCATAACAAATATTTCGTTCTTGTAAATTAGATAATTTTATGAGTTTTTTATAAGGAAAAAATGAGAAAAACAGATTCAAAAATCCTTCTTTTTCTTTGGATTTTCCTAAATTCAAAATCCCTTCATTCTTATCCTCAAATGAGAATACAAGGATTTCTACTTTCATACAATATCTTAATTGTATTCTATATAATTATCAATGAAATTTTTTGATTCTATCCTATATTCTCTCTATTATTATCTACATGTGCTAAAATAATATTTATTTGCATATTACAACTAGTTAATGTTGGTTCTTTTTTCCTTTTTTTTCAAAAAAAAAATAGAGTTCCCTTTGAAAAATAGGGAATAAAACTTGAGTTTAGTGGAAAAAGGCCCTCCTTTCTTTGATTTGAACCGATGACTTTCAGCTTTGTGCCCCCTTATTCTACCAAATTCTACCAAAAAATGCAGGAAGGAAAGACTAGTATGATTTTGGGGAGTGAGAACTGGAATTATTGTCTATCGTTGGCCTCTTTCTAGGGTAGAATCGGTCGGGTAGGCCCGAGAGATGATGGTTTACCCTCCGTTGGATACCATTTTATCGGGTTCAATTATCCTATGAATTTTCATTATTAGATGGATTTGTACTACGTAAATTCATGGAATACTTCTGAGAAGAAGTATTATCTGTACTACTACTTATTATTTGTTTATTATTTGTGTTATTTAGAGAGGATTGCATAGCTTGCTATGATAGGAGATAGCACTTACAGGAGCAGGAGAGTTCTTTTTATTAGATTTAGATCCTCAGACTAAAAATAAAGGTATGCTGATACTTAAAATATCCAACTCATTCCAAATTCTTCTGTAACTATTAGATTTGATCCAAATTGGCAAAAAGGGAAAAAAATTCTAAGATAGATCTGAATCGTAAAATAGATTCGCGATACGAACGTTCCGGATCGCGACTTTTTTTATTTATTTTCTTTTTTTTCACTTCAAAGTCATACTTTGACTGTCATAAATGTTAAGGGACAGGCACCTATGTGTGCGAAAGGTTGCACCTAAATGAGATCTTAGGTGTTCCATACCAAATCACCGATATATGATCAATATCACTAATAATTTTGATTAGTTTCAAATTGAAATTCTATTAGTTTCACGAAATGGGGCGTCGCCAAGCGGTAAGGCAACGGGTTTTGGTCCCGTCACTGCGAAGGTTCGAATCCTTCCGTCCCAAATATTGAAACGAAGATTCTTTAAGAATCTTTTTTGATTTATCATTTTTCTTGATTTGAATTATATATATAATTCGATGTAATATAAATTGATATATCAATTTAATTATATATAATGTCAATTCATGTATCAATTGAATTATACATGATATGAATAGATATATCAATTTAATTTGACAGATTATAATTCGATATATAAATATAATTTGATATGATATAATATAATATATGATTTTCATTTCACAGAATATAACTTGACATATAAATATAATTTCAGGGAATATAAGTTCATTTGTTAGTTGATGTTCATATATCAATTCAGTCTGACTTGATATAATTAAATATATAAATTTAATTTGATGTGATGAAACTAAATACATCAATTTAATCTGATCCAGTACAACTTGAAAAAAAAAGCAAATCTGATAGAACATAATTGCGAAAATAAAAAATACCTTACATACTAAAGTCATATGAGTAAATAGATCCTTGTATAATGTAGTATAATGTAGTTTAATACAATACTATTATAAATATAAATACAATTTGATGCAAATTGTAATATAATTTGATGCAATATAATTTGACACAGCACAATATAATTTAATTTGATACAATATAATTTGATAAGATAGAAGTTTCAATGTCAATATATTGAAATGAGGGTTTTTTAAGACTTGACATTTTCCTTGATTTGATATATCAATATATTGAAACGAGGGTTTTTTAAGACTTGACATTTCCCTTGATTTGATATATCAATATATTGAATCAAGGGTTTTGACAAAATAATAGAATTTGATACAATATAATTTGATAAGATAGAAGTTTCAATGTCAATATATTGAAATGAGGGTTTTTTAAGACTTGACATTTTCCTTGATTTGATATATCAATATATTGAAACGAGGGTTGAGGGTTTTTGGTAATCTACTGTGGTTTGGTGTAGTTTCAATATCAATAGATTGAAAATATTGAAACGAGGGGATTCAATATCAATATATTGAATCAAGGGTTGAGGGTTTTTGGTAATCTACTGATATTTGGTGTAGTTTCAATATCAATAGATTGAAACGAGCGTTTTTTAAGACTTGACAAAATAATATAATTTGATATATATCTAATATACTCGATTAGATATTATCAAGTTGAGCTACTCGAGCAGGAGTAGTTGAGCTGAATCTGCTCAACTATATATAGTTGAGGAGAAATTTTTCTAATTCTCCTTTACTATATTTGATTCTCCATCTTTGCTATTTTGTTGAATTCTCTAATAATTTTCATAATTCTCCTTTACTATTACTATTTTGTCTACGAACAAGGAAGCTATAAGTACTGCATTTGATTCTCCATCTTTGCTGTTTTATTTGCTATTTTGTTGAATTCTTTACTAAATTGAGTTCAATGAAAACTAAGTTGGTTTGGTATCTAATAAGTTGGTTTGGTATCTAACCATATAACTTAGATAACTTAATAAACGGTAATTTACCGTGAAAAAAATAAAAAAACTAAAAAAACTAGAGGTACTTATGAAAACTAGACATAATCCAAGCAATGACACTAATGGAAAACAATCCCTTGTATATGAGGGAACGGTAGTAGAACCTCTACCAGTAGAGGGGCACTTTTTTAACATACGTTTGAATCACAATAATAAAATCATTCTGGGTTATCTCTCTTTTAATATGCGTCGTAATTATATACGCGTGAAACTGGGGGATAGAGTGCGGATTGAAATCAACGATTCTGATTCAAAAAAGGGAAGGATTTTTTATCGACTTCCCCGAGTAAAACACGATTCGCAGACTAGGATAGAACAAACAAAGGATGATCATCAAGCAAAGGAAAATCTCATCCCTCCCGAATCTTCGTTGGATACAGAAACTACAAATACAATAAGTAGTGATCCTCTTCAATCAGCAGATCAAGAGGAAAAAAGAGAGGAAAAAGGGGATACCAAAGACACAAATCCTAACCAAGATTTGTCAGATTAGGTTTTACCCACCCCCTCTTTCTGCGAACAAGCCGGTAGTTTTCAACTCCAATGTATATGTTTCATTTAAATTTAATATAACAAATTTATTTCATATGTTAAATGAAACATATTTTTAATATATATATAGAATGTGGGGAGGAAGATAGAGAGGTTATTTGAAAGAAATTGGCTACCTTGCGGACTCTTTTTCAGCGGACTCTTTTTCATATGAATCTCTATCTATCTATATCTATATCTATAGATAGATAGAGATATAGATAGATATGAACTATTATCGGTTGAACCAATGACTATTCATGATCCCATATGGGATCAATTCCATACCGCTTGAAAATGCCATTAGGTTATGGTAAAACTTCGTTTGAAACGATGTGGTAAAAAGCAACGTGCGACTTGAAGGATATAATTAGCTGTGGATTTTGACATCCATCATTTTCTATAGTAATGAAAATGCTCTTGGCTCGACATAATTTGTTCTGTCAAAACCCTAATTTGTATTAGGTTGTCAGTAAACAGTACATGATGGAGCTCGAGAAAAAAAGAATTGGTTAAAAAAAGAATTGCTTTTTTTATCAAGCAAGGGAAAGAATCTAGGGTTAGTGGAAATTAATATAATTAAGTTAGACCAACTTTGTAAGTATATTTTTAGCATCGAAATCAAAAAGTGAAAATCAAATTCGAACAAGCAAGTTTCAAAAAAAAAAGAAGGAGATAGTGCAATTGTTAGAAATTGGTAAAACTTTTTTGATCAAGGGTGTAACGGGACTGAATCCTTCGTACTGAATCCTTCTTTATTTTATTTATAAAGAAAGAAGGAAATAACAAAAAAGGATATGTTGCTTTCCTTTTGAAAGGAATAAAGGTCCCCGAAGTAATGTATAAACCCAATGATTTCAAAAAGAAAAGATAAAAGATTCCGGAACAAGAAAATACAATTTGCAATTGTCTCAACAATGTAATTGGATCATAATGACGAATAAAAATAGGTTAGAGATGAGATAAACAAAAGAGTTTAGAGACAGCTCAAGAAATTAATAAGGATTTTCCTTTGAACTTTGTCAAAATTATTCAACTTGAGTTATGAGTATGAATGATTTCTTTCTGTAAGAAAGAAAACGAGGACTCAATTCAAATCATAGTCTAATTCATAATTTTATGAGTCCATTTGCATTCTATACAGAAATTCAAATCATTTTTCTTGAGCCGTATGAGGAGAAAATCTCATATACGTTTCTGGGGGGGGCGTTTACGTTTATATATATATCTATCCCAATGAGCCATCTATCAAATCGTTGTAATTGATGTTCGGTCCCGAAGAGAAGGAAGAGATCTTGGAAAAGTAGGTTTTTATGATCCAATAAAGAAAAAAATTTCTTTAAATGTTCCTGCCATTCTTTCTTTTCTTGAAAAAGGTGCTCAACCTACAGAAACTGTTCATGATATTTTAAGAAGGGCGGAATTCTTCAAAGAAAGAACTTTGAGTTAATGAAAGGAAGAATTTAGAAATATAAAAATAAAAAGTACTTAAATAAATTAAGTAGGGGGGAAGAACTAGTATCTTTCGTTGTGTAATTATGTATTTTAGAAACAATTTTGAATTCTTATTCATTTGTATTTCTTATATATGTTTATGTTGTGCCAATCCAACAAAAGTCTTTATTTTTTTTTTTTTACTGAATTTTTTTTATCAATATAATATTGAGTTTATGTTGTCAAATTCCTATTGACAATAGTGTATTGATCAAATAGAATTTAGTCGTAGATCAATAGATCTTTTTATCCCATTCTTTATTTTTTTTCCTCACTTCACTCAAATATTAGGTTTATATTTCATCTTACTTATACAGGGTGTCTTTTCCTTTCTTAAGGAAAAGAGAAAGAGTTTGATCAAAAAATAGGTAATATAGATTTTTCCATCTTGATTGGAAATGAATTTTATCTTAACCCGATTTTCTCATTTTAGTAATTGAATTTAAATTTTTTTCTTATCGAATTTTTTTCTATGTCGCTAATTTAATGTTTTGACAGGGTTGTTGAATTGATTTTTGATTTCGATCATATCTACCTATCCTAGTTATCCGGGTTGCTAACTCAATGGTAGAGTACTCGGCTTTTAAGTGCGACTACGATCTTTTACACATTTGGATGAAGCAAAAAATTCGTCCAGACTATTGGTAGAGTCTATAAGACCACGACTGATCCTCAATGGTAATGAATGGAAAAAAAAGCATGTCGTATTATACGTAATATAATATTTCAATTGAATTGAAATAAAATAGAATTTGTTGGAATTTCTCCTTACCGGATCGTTACAATTCTAAAAAATAAGATTGTTTTTAGTTTTGGGAGGAGAAAAAAAAATTCCTATTTTTACTCAGGTCTAGTGAGTAAATGGATAGAGTCCTATGACTCTAATTCTAATCAAATCAAAAAGTAACGAGCTTATGTTCTTAATTTGAACGATTACCCGATCTAATATATATGTTAAAAATATATTAGTACTTGACCCGGGAAAAGATGGATAAGTTCTCTTGTGAGTGAACCCTTGATCTAATTCATTTTTTGAATGAATCCTAATTATTTTTTATTTTGAATTGGAAATAGATGTGTAGAAGAAATTGTATATTGATAAAAAAATCTTATTCCAAAGTCAAAAGAGCGATTGGGTTGCAAAAATAAAAGATTTGAATCTCTTAATTAAAACCTGAACAAACCAATAAACTAATTGGATAGAAAAAGAGAAAAAAAGATTTGGTTGTTCATAGGACTGGGCTTTCCCTTTCTTTTCCGGAGTACCTAATATTACAATATTAGAAATAATAAATACTCTGTTCTAACCATATTGCACTATGTATCATTTGATAAACCCAGAAAAGTTTCCTTTCTTATAGTTGAAATAGAAATATTAATTAGTTCAAGTAGAAATATCAATGGAAAAATTTCAAAGATATCTAGAAAAATATCAATTTCGTCAACAACAATGCTTATATCCATTACTTTTTCAGGAGTATATTTATGCGTTTGCTTTTGATTATGGTTTAAATGCTTCTATTTTTTATGAACCTGTGGAAAAATTGATTGGTTATGACAATAAATCTAGTTCAGTACTTGTAAAACGTTTAATTATTCGAATGTATCAACTGAATTATTTGATTAATTCGGTTAATCATTGCAACCAAAATAAATTTATTGAGCACAAACACTTTTTTTACTCTTATTTTTTTTCTCAGATGATATCTGAGGGTTTTGGTGTTGTTGTAGAAATTCCATTCTCGCTACGATTTTTATCTTTGTCCTCTAAAAAAGAAATACCAAAATTACAAAATTTACGATCTATTCATTCAATATTTTCTTTTTTAGAGGACAAATTATCGCATTTAAAGTATGTTTCAGACATACTAATACCTTATCCTATGCATTTTGAAATCTTGGTTCAAATCCTTCAATGCTGGGTCCAAGATATTCCTTCTTTACATTTATTGCGATTCTTTTTCTTCGACTATTCTAATTGGAATAGTCTAATTAATTCGAAGAAATTGGTCTCTATATTCTCAAAAGAAAATAAAAGACTCTTTTGGTTCCTATATAATTCTTATGTATCTGAATATGAATTTGTATTCCTTTTTATTCGTAAAGAATCTTCTTATTTACGATTAACATCTTCTGGAACCTTTCTTGAGCGAATCTATTTCTATGGAAAAATAGAACATTTTCGAATAGTGTATCATACTTTTTTTCAAAAAAGCTTATGGTTCTTCACGGACCCTTTCATGCACTATGTTCGATATCAAGGCAAAGCTATTCTAGCATCAAAAGGGACTGATCTTTTAATGAAGAAATGGAAATCTTACCTTGTCTGTTTTTGGCAATATTATTTTCATTTTTGGTCTGACCCTA